GTTTATGTAGCTTAAACCCACCCAAAGCAAGACACTGAAAATGCCTAGATGGGTTCGCATACCCCATAAACAAATAGGCTTGGTCCTGACCTTTCCATTGACTCTTAGCAAGATTACACATGCAAGCATCCCCATTCCGGTGAAGACGCCCTTCCCATCAACATGACCAGGAGGAGCAAGTATCAAGCACGCCCATGCAGCTCAAAACACTTTGCCCAGCCACACCCCCACGGGAGACAGCAGTGACAAACCTTTAGCAATGAACGAAAGTTTAACTAAGCTATGCTATGCCAGGGTTGGTCAACTTCGTGCCAGCTACCGCGGTTATACGATTAACCCTAGCCAATGGAAGCCGGCGTAGAGGGTGTTTTAGATCTAATCTAATAAAGCTAAACCCCATCTAAACTGTAAAACTCTAGCTAACGTAAAATAAACTACGAAGGTGGCTTTACAATTTCTGAACACACAATAGCCAAGACCCAAACTGGGATTAGACACCCCACTATGCTTGGCCCTAAACCTCAATAGTTAAAATAACAAAACTATTCGCCAGAATACTACAAGCAACAGCTTAAAACTCAAAGGACTTGGCGGTGCTTCATACCCCCTAGAGGAGCCTGTTCTGTAATCGATAAACCCCGATCCACCCCACCCTCTCTTGCTTAGTCTATATACCGCCATCTTCAGCAAACCCTGATGAAGGCTACAAAGTGAGCGCAAATGCCCTTCCCCGCAAAAACGTTAGGTCAAGGTGTAACCTATGAGACGGTAAAAATGGGCTACATTTTCTACTCCAGAAAACCCCACGATAGCTCTTATGAAATCTAAGAGCCCAAGGAGGATTTAGCAGTAAATTAAGAATAGAGTGCTTAATTGAACTAGGCCATAAAGCACGCACACACCGCCCGTCACTCCCCTCAAATATACTTAAGGAATAACTTAACTAAATGCCCTAACATTTATATAGAGGGGACAAGTCGTAACACGGTAAGTGTACTGGAAGGTGCACTTGGATAAATCAAGGTATAGCTTAACATAAAGCATCTGACTTACACTCAGAAGATCCCAACATCGCCTGGTGACCTTGAGCTAACGCTAGCTCCAAGCACAATCAACACTAATATAAAACCCACATGCATACCAAACCATTAACCCATATTAAGTATAGGCGATAGAAATCTTAACCTGGCGCTATAGATACAGTACCGTAAGGGAAAGACAAGAAAACCACCCAAGCACAAAACAGCAAGGACTAACTCCTGTACCTTTTGCATAATGAATTAGCCAGAAACAATTTCACAAAGAGAACTGAAGCCAAATTCCCCGAAACCAGACGAGCTACCCAAAAACAGCTGAAAGAGCACACCCGTCTATGTGGCAAAATAGTGGGAAGATTTCTGGGTAGAGGTGACAAGCCTACCGAGCCTGGTGATAGCTGGTTATCCAAGATAGAATCTTAGTTCAGCCTTAAGTTTACCCACAGAACAACCCAATCCCCCTGTAAACTTAATTGTTAGTCTAAAGAGGGACAGCTCTTTAGACACTAGGAAAAAACCTTACATAGAGAGTAAAACCCCCTACTACCATAGTTGGCCTAAGAGCAGCCATCAATTAAGAAAGCGTTTAAGCTCAACGTTAACCACCCAAAAAAATCCCAAACATATTATTGAACTCCTCAAATCACATTGGATTAATCTATTACCCCATAGAAGCAATAATGCTAGTATAAGTAACATGAACTCTCTCTCCCTACTGCATAAGCCTAAACCAAACCAAAAACCTCACTGATACTTAACAGCCCAGTGCTAACAAACACAAACAAGTCCACACTACTTTTACTGTTAATCCAACACAGGCATGCTTTTAAGGAAAGGTTAAAAAAAGTAAAAGGAACTCGGCAAACTTAACCCCGCCTGTTTACCAAAAACATCACCTCTAGCATTACTAGTATTAGAAGCACTGCCTGCCCAGTGACACACGTTTAACGGCCGCGGTACCCTGACCGTGCAAAGGTAGCATAATCACTTGTTCTTTAAATAGGGACTCGCATGAATGGCAACACGAGGGTTCAGCTGTCTCTTACTTTTAACCAGTGAAATTGACCTATCCGTGAGGAGGCGGACATGAAATAATAAGACGAGAAGACCCTATGGAGCTTCAATTTACTAATGTAACTAAAAATCGTATAAATCCACGGACTTTAAAACTTCTATGCCTGCATTAAAAATTTTGGTTGGGGCGGCCTCGGAGCACAAACAAACCTCCGAATGATCCATGCCAAGGCCTCACAAGCCAAAGCGAACTAATATTCACAATTGACCCAATAATTTGATCAACGGAACAAGTTACCCTAGGGATAACAGCGCAATTCTATTCTAGAGTCCATATCAACAATAGAGTTTACGACCTCGATGTTGGATCAGGACATCCTAATGGTGCAGCAGCTATCAAGGGTTCGTTTGTTCAACGATTAAAGTCCTACGTGATCTGAGTTCAGACCGGAGCAATCCAGGTCGGTTTCTATCTATTCTACATTTCTCCCTGTACGAAAAGACAAGAGAAATAAGGCCCACTTCACAAAGCGCCTTCACCATATAAATGACTTAGTCTTAATTTACCAAAATATTATATACCCCACCCGAGAGCAGGGTTTGTTAAGATGGCAGAGCCCGGTAATTGCATAAAACTTAAAACTTTACACCCAGAGGTTCAACCCCTCTTCTTAACACCATGACCACAATAAACCTCCTACTCCTTATTATATCTACACTAGCCGCCATGGCATTTCTTACACTCGTTGAACGAAAACTACTAGGATACATACAACTACGCAAGGGACCTAACATTGTAGGTCCCTATGGACTACTACAACCATTTGCCGATGCAATAAAGCTCTTTACTAAAGAACCCCTAAAACCCTTAACATCCAGCACTACCCTTTATATCACAGCACCCGCCCTAGCCTTTTCCATTGCTCTCCTCCTATGAACCCCCCTCCCCATACCTAACCCTCTAATTAACTTTAACCTGGGGCTCCTATTTATCCTAGCCACATCCAGCCTAACCGTCTACTCCATCCTATGATCTGGATGAGCATCAAACTCAAACTACGCTCTAATCGGAGCCCTACGAGCCGTCGCCCAAATAATCTCATACGAAGTCACCCTCTCTATCATCCTACTATCAATCTTACTAACAAGTGGCTCATTCAACCTCAACATACTCATTACGACACAAGAACACCTCTGACTCATCCTACCATCATGACCACTAGCTATAATATGATTTACCTCTACACTAGCAGAAACAAACCGAACCCCCTTCGATCTTATAGAAGGCGAATCAGAACTAGTATCAGGCTTCAACATTGAATACTCCGCAGGCCCGTTCGCCCTATTCTTCATAGCCGAATATATAAACATTATCATAATAAATGCCCTAACAACTACAATCTTCCTAGGTACATTCTACCCCACCCACTCACCAGAACTATTCACAACATGCTTTACCATTAAAACACTCCTCCTAACTTCACTATTTCTATGAATCCGAGCAACATACCCCCGATTCCGCTACGATCAACTCATGCACCTACTATGAAAAAGTTTTCTCCCACTTACACTGGCACTCCTCATATGAAGTACCTCAATGCCCATCGCAATCTCCAGCATCCCCCCTCAAACCTAGAAATATGTCTGACAAAAGAGTTACTTTGATAGAGTAAACAATAGAGGCCCCAACCCTCTTATTTCTAGGATTACAGGCATCGAACCTGCTCTTGAGAATCCAAACTTCTCCGTGCTACCCCTCACACTCCATCCTACAGTAAGGTCAGCTAAACAAGCTATCGGGCCCATACCCCGAAAATGTTGGTCACATCCTTCCCGTACTAATCAACCCACTAGCCCAACTTATTATCTACACTACAGTAATCACGGGTACACTCATTACAATACTAAGCTCACACTGATTCCTCGCCTGAGCAGGCCTAGAAATAAACATACTAGCCTTCATCCCAACCCTAATCAAAAAAACGAATGCTCGCTCCACAGAGGCCGCTACCAAGTACTTTCTAGCACAATCTACCGCATCCATAATCCTCATAATAGCAATTATTTCCAACAACTTATTATCAGGACACTGAACAACAACAAGCTGCACCAATCAACTCCCACCCCTAGCAATAACAATCGCCCTTACCATAAAACTAGGAATAACTCCTTTCCACTTTTGAGTTCCAGAAGTTACCCAAGGAACACCCCTAACCTCTGGCTTACTCCTCCTCACATGACAAAAACTAGCCCCTATCTCAGTCATATACCAGATCCACCCATCAATCAACACACACATTCTGCTGATCCTCTCAACCCTGTCCATTGCAGTCGGTAGTTGAGGAGGCCTCAATCAAACACAACTACGCAAGATCCTAGGATATTCTTCAATTACCCACACGGGCTGAATAATAATAACACTAACATACAATCCAACTATCACAACCCTTTATTTAGTTACCTATATTATCTTAACAACTACAATATTCCTAACTCTCAACCTAAACTCAAGCACTACAACTCTCATACTATCTAACACCTGAAACAAATCAACCCACCTAGTACCTCTAATGACATCCACCCTCCTATCCCTGGGAGGCTTACCCCCTCTAACTGGCTTTCTACCCAAATGAATCACTATTCAAGAACTCACAATAAACAATAACTTTATCACCCCAACTATCATAATCGCCTTAACTCTACTCAACCTATATTTCTACATACGCCTAATCTACACCATCTCCCTAACACTACTTCCCACGTCTAACAACACAAAAATAATATGACATTTCGAAAACACAAAACCCATACTCCTCATCCCCGCACTCACCACCATCTCCACCCTCCTACTACCAATCTCCCCCCTGATCCTATCTATTCCCTAGAAATTTAGGTTAAACAAGACCAAGGGCCTTCAAAGCCCTTAGCAAGTAAAATTACTTAGTTTCTGAAATACATAAGGACTGCAGACACCTACTCTGCATCAACTGAACGCAAATCAACCGCTTTAATTAAACTAAGCCCTTACTAGGTCAATGGGACTCGAACCCACAAAAATTTAGTTAACAGCTAAATACCCCAACCAACTGGCCTTGACCTACTTCTCCCGCCGCAGGGAAAAAAGGCGGGAGAAGCCCCGGCAGAAACTTAAAGCTGCTCCTTCGAACTTGCAATTCAATGTGAAAATCACCTCGAGGCTGGTAAAAAGAGGGTTAGACCTCTGTCTTTAGGTTTACAGCCTAATGCCTACTCAGCCATTTTACCATTTTTTCCACTCATGCTCATCAATCGTTGGCTGTTTTCAACAAACCACAAAGACATTGGAACTTTATACCTGTTATTTGGTGCATGAGCCGGAGTTACAGGCATGGCCCTAAGTCTTCTCATTCGAGCCGAACTGGGTCAACCCGGTAGCCTACTAGGCAATGATCACATCTACAACGTCATTGTAACGGCCCATGCGTTCGTCATAATCTTTTTCATGGTTATACCTATTATAATTGGGGGCTTCGGAAATTGGTTGGTACCTCTAATAATTGGCGCTCCGGATATGGCGTTCCCCCGTTTAAACAACATAAGTTTCTGACTCCTTCCCCCTTCTTTCCTACTACTAATAGCATCAACCGTAGTAGAAGCCGGTGCTGGGACAGGTTGAACGGTGTATCCCCCTTTGTCAGGAAACTTTTCCCACCCAGGGGCCTCCGTAGACCTAGTCATCTTCTCCCTTCACCTAGCGGGCATTTCTTCCATCCTAGGGGCCATCAACTTCATTACCACTATTATCAACATAAAACCCCCTGCAATATCCCAATATCAAACCCCTTTATTTGTCTGATCGATCTTAATTACAGCAGTCCTCCTACTTCTCTCCCTACCAGTCCTAGCCGCCGGCATCACTATACTACTAACAGATCGCAACCTCAATACTACTTTCTTCGACCCTGTCGGAGGAGGAGACCCTATTCTATACCAACACCTATTTTGATTCTTCGGCCACCCCGAAGTTTACATCCTCATTCTCCCCGGATTCGGAATAATTTCTCACATCGTAACCCACTACTCTGGAAAAAAAGAGCCATTCGGGTACATAGGTATAGTCTGGGCTATAATGTCAATCGGTTTTCTAGGCTTTATTGTGTGGGCCCATCATATGTTTACAGTTGGCATAGACGTAGACACACGGGCCTACTTTACTTCTGCCACCATAATCATTGCAATCCCTACGGGCGTTAAAGTTTTCAGCTGACTCGCCACACTCCACGGGGGCAACATTAAATGATCTCCTGCAATACTCTGAGCCCTAGGCTTTATTTTTCTATTCACCATGGGAGGCCTGACCGGCATTATCCTAGCAAACTCATCCCTAGACATTGTACTACACGACACATACTACGTCGTTGCCCACTTCCACTATGTTTTATCAATGGGAGCCGTCTTCGCCATTATGGGAGGCTTTATCCACTGATTCCCCTTATTTTCAGGTTATACATTAAACCAAACTTGCGCTAAAGCCCACTTTATTATTACATTCGTGGGTGTAAACCTAACCTTTTTTCCACAACATTTCCTTGGCTTATCCGGAATGCCCCGACGCTACTCCGACTACCCCGATGCCTATACCACATGAAATATCCTATCATCCATGGGTTCCTTTATTTCACTAACAGCGACAATCCTAATAATCTACATGATCTGGGAGGCTTTTGCCTCAAAACGCAAAGTACTGCTAACCGAACATCCCTCCACTAGCCTAGAATGATTAAATGGATGTCCCCCACCCCACCACACATTTGAAGAACCAGCCTATATTAAACTAAGTGAAAAAGGAGGGAGTCGAACCCCCTAAAACTGGTTTCAAGCCAGCCTTATAGCCCCTATAACTTTCTCAACAAGGTGTTAGAAAAATTATTTCATAGCTTTGTCAAAGCTAAATTATAGGTCAAACCCTATATATCTTACATGGCTCATCCAGTTCAACTAGGCCTACAAGATGCCACATCCCCTGTCATAGAAGAACTAATCACTTTTCACGACCAAGCCCTTATAGCCATATTTTTAATTAGCTTTTTAATCTTATACGCCCTATCCTCAACACTCACAACAAAACTAACCAACACTAACATCACGGACGCCCAAGAAATAGAAACTATCTGAACCATTTTACCCGCAATTATCTTAATCCTAATCGCCCTCCCATCCCTGCGCATCCTATACATGACAGACGAAATCAACAACCCCTCCTTTACTATCAAATCAATCGGACATCAATGATACTGAACCTATGAGTACACAGATTACGGGGGCCTAATCTTCAACTCTTACATGTTACCCCCCTTATTCCTAAACCCAGGTGACCTTCGACTTCTAGAAGTTGACAACCGAGTCGTCCTCCCAATTGAAGCCCCAGTCCGTATAATAATCACATCCCAAGACGTACTACACTCATGAACCATCCCTACACTAGGCCTAAAAACAGACGCAGTACCTGGACGCTTGAACCAAACCGTATTTACAGCCACACGGCCAGGCGTCTATTATGGACAATGCTCAGAAATTTGCGGCGCAAACCACAGCTTTATACCAATCGTCGCAGAACTGATTCCACTAAAAATCTTTGAAATAGGACCTGTGTTCACCCTATAACCCCTAAAACACTTTGCAGACCCACTGTACAGCTACTCCAGCATTAACCTTTTAAGTTAAAGATTGAGGGCATGCCCTCTACGGTGAAATGCCCCAACTGGACACATCCACGTGATTCACTATTATCACAGCAATACTTCCCACACTATATCTTATCACACAGTTAAAACTACTAAGCATAAACTACTACCAACCCCCCCTCACAAAAAACCCTAACATACAAGCCCACAACACCTGTTGACGGCCAAAATGAACGAAAACCTATTTACCTCATTCTCAGCCCCAACAATCCTAGGACAACCAGCCGCAATCCCCATCATCATATTCCCCACACTACTAATCCCAACTTCTAAACATCTCATTAACAACCGACTAACCACCATTCAACAAAACCTCATCAAACTTATCCTAAAACAAATAATAGCACCCCACAACGCTAAAGGACAATCCTGATCTCTAATACTAATATCCTTGATCACCTTTATTACCATAACTAACCTCCTAGGGCTCCTACCTCACTCATTTACGCCAACCACCCAACTTTCTATAAACCTAGCCATAGCAATCCCCCTGTGGACAGGCACGATTATCACTGGTCTCCGCTTTAAAACTAAAAGCTCCCTAGCTCACATACTGCCACAAGGTACACCCACACCCCTCATTCCCATACTAGTAGTAATCGAAACCATTAGTCTACTTATCCAACCAATAGCCCTAGCCGTACGGCTGACTGCTAACATCACAGCCGGCCATCTATTAATACACCTAATCGGAAATACTATGCTAACACTATCAACCATCAACCTCTCCACCACCCTACTCACTTCTGTGCTCCTAACACTACTAACCGTCTTAGAAATCGCGGTTGCCCTAATCCAGGCCTACGTCTTCACACTCTTAGTCAACCTGTACCTACACAACAACACCTAATGACCCACCAACTCCATGCCTATCACATAGTTAAACCCAGCCCTTGACCACTAACAGGAGCCCTGTCAGCTTTTCTATTAACATCCGGCTTAATTATATGATTCCACTTTTACTCCACCGCCCTACTAACACTAGGCCTGCTAACCAATGCACTAACCATATATCAATGATGACGTGACATTATTCGAGAAAGCACTTTCCAAGGCCACCACACAATACCCGTCCAAAAAAGCCTTCGATACGGAATAGCATTATTTATCATCTCGGAAGTCTTCTTCTTCGCCGGCTTCTTCTGAGCATTTTATCACTCAAGCCTCGCCCCAACACCTCGCTTGGGGTGTCACTGACCACCAACAGGAATTACCCCCTTAAACCCCCTAGAAGTACCCCTTCTAAATACCTCCGTACTACTCGCATCAGGAGTCACAATCACCTGGGCTCACCACAGCCTCATGAACAGTAGCCGAAAACAAACAATCCAAGCCTTACTTATTACAATTCTACTAGGTACCTACTTCACCCTGCTACAAATCTCGGAATACTTTGAAGCACCCTTTACCATTTCCGACGGTATTTATGGCTCAACATTTTTTGTCGCTACAGGTTTCCACGGACTTCACGTTATTATCGGATCCACATTCCTCCTCATTTGCCTTATTCGCCAATTATTCTACCATTTCACACCAAGTCACCACTTCGGCTTTGAAGCCGCCGCCTGATATTGACACTTTGTAGATGTTATTTGACTGTTCCTTTATATTTCTATTTACTGATGAGGATCTTACTCTTTTAGTATAATTAGTACAATTGACTTCCAATCAATCAGCTTTGACAATATTCAAAAAAGAGTAATTAACCTAATACTAGCCCTAATAATCAACACCCTCCTAACCTCACTATTAACAATTATCATATTCTGATTACCCCAACTCAACTCCTACGCAGAGAAAGCTAACCCTTACGAATGCGGATTTGACCCCCTAAACCCCGCTCGCATTCCATTCTCAATAAAATTCTTCCTAGTCGCCATCACTTTCCTATTATTCGACCTGGAGATCGCCCTACTACTGTCCCTACCATGAGCACTCCAAACAACAAACCTTTCAACAATAATCAAAACATCCATCATGTTTATTATCATTCTAACTCTCAGCCTGGCTTACGAATGGACTCAAAAGGGGCTAGACTGAACTGAATTGGTAAGTAGTTTAAACAAAACAAATGATTTCGACTCATTAAATTATGATAACCATACTAACCAAATGACCCCTATCCACATAAACATTACATTAGCATTCACCATTTCACTTCTGGGCATATTAATCTACCGCTCACACTTAATAGCATCCCTCCTCTGCCTAGAAGGAATGATAATATCGCTCTTTATCATAACTGCCATTATAGCCTCAAACGCACACTCCCCCCTGATCAATATTATACCCATCATTATGCTAGTATTTGCCGCTTGCGAGGCGGCAGTGGGCCTCGCCCTACTAATTTCAATCTCCAACACATATGGACTAGATCACATCAACAACCTGAACCTACTCCAATGTTAAAAATAGTTATCCCCACAACTATACTACTACCAATAACATGACTCTCCAAAGGCAACACAATCTGAATCAATTTAACCGCACACAGCCTAACCATCAGCCTTATCCCCCTGCTATTTTTTAACCAAACTGACAACAACCTCCTCAGCTACTCAACCCACTTATCTTCTGACCCACTAACAACACCCCTCCTGACATTAACTGCCTGACTATTACCCCTTATAATCATGGCAAGCCAGTACCACCTATACAACGAACCCTCCTCACAAAAAAAACTCTACCTTTCTATAATAATTTTTCTACAAATTACCCTGATCCTAACATTCATGGCCACAGAACTGATCATATTTTATATCTTGTTCGAAACCACTCTCATCCCAACCCTTATTATCATCACTAAATGAGGCAACCAAGCAGAACGTCTCAACGCAGGTTCATACCTCCTATTCTACACCCTAACCGGCTCCTTACCGCTGCTCATTATATTAATCTACACATACAACAAGACAGGCTCATTAAACACCACACTACTAACACTCACGGACCAAAAACTAACAACCACTTGATCCCATAACCTCACCTGACTAGCGTGCATAATGGCCTTTATAACAAAACTACCCCTATACGGCCTACACCTATGGCTCCCCAAGGCCCATGTCGAAGCCCCCATCGCGGGCTCAATGGTACTTGCCGCAGTACTCCTAAAGCTAGGCGGCTACGGAATAATACGACTTACTTCTATCCTCAACCCCCTAACAGAGTACATAGCCTACCCATTCCTCATACTGTCCCTATGAGGCATGATCATAACAAGCTTGACCTGCCTTCGACAAACAGACCTAAAATCACTCATCGCATACTCCTCCGTAAGCCACATAGCCCTAGTAATTGTAGCCTCCCTCATTCAAACCCCCTGAAGCTTCTCTGGTGCAACCATCCTTATAATTGCTCACGGACTCACCTCTTCCATATGCTTCTGCTTGGCTAACTCGAACTACGAACGCACTCACAGCCGCATTATACTGCTATCCCGAGGACTCCAGATCCTACTCCCACTAATAACTTTCTGATGATTCATAGCAAGCCTCACTAACCTTGCCCTACCACCCACCATCAATCTAATTGGAGAGCTCTTCGTAATCGCAGCTTCATTTTCCTGGTCCAAGGTTACCATAATCCTAACAGGACTTAACATACTAATCACAGCCCTCTACTCCCTCCACATATTCACCACAATACAACGAGGGACGCTCACACACCATACAATCAATATAAAGCCCCCCTTCACGCGAGAAAATACACTAATATTCTTACACCTTGCCCCAACTATTCTCCTATCTCTCAACCCCAACACCATTCTAGGACTCACCCCCTGTAGACATAGTTTAATCAAAACGTTAGACTGTGAATCTAACTATAGAAGCCCACCACTTCTTGTTTACCGAGAAGACCTGCAAGGACTGCTAACCCATGCTTTCGTATTTAAAACTACGACTTTCTCAACTTTTAAAGGATAACAGCTATCCATTGGTCTTAGGAACCAAAAACATTGGTGCAACTCCAAATAAAAGTAATAACCATGTGCACCTCCATTATATTAACAACCCTCACCTCCCTAGCCCTTCCAATTTTCGCCACCCTTGTCAATCCCAACAAAACACACTTATATCCAAACTATGTGAAAACAACCATAATATATGCTTTCATCACTAGTCTTATTCCAACAACCTTATACATCTTCTCAAACCAAGAAACAACCATCTGGAGCTGACACTGAATAGTAACCCAAACATTAGACCTAACACTAAGCTTTAAACTAGACTACTTTTCCATAATATTTATCCCAATCGCACTACTCATCACCTGATCTGTCATAGAATTCTCACTGTGGTATATAAGTTCGGACCCAAACATCAACCAATTCTTTAAATATCTCCTTATCTTTCTAATTACCATATTAATCCTAATTACCGCTAACAACCTCTTCCAGCTCTTCATCGGCTGAGAAGGTGTGGGAATCATATCTTTTCTCTTAATTAGCTGATGGCACGCTCGAACAGATGCCAACACAGCAGCCATCCAAGCAGTACTATACAACCGCATCGGCGACGTTGGCCTCATTCTAGCCATAGTATGGTTCCTCCTGCACTACAACTCATGGGACTTCCAACAAATACTGGCCTTAAATCCCCGCCCAAACCTCCTTCCACTAATAGGCCTCCTTTTAGCAGCAGTGGGGAAATCAGCTCAATTTGGCCTCCATCCTTGACTACCCTCTGCCATAGAAGGCCCAACTCCAGTTTCAGCCCTACTCCACTCCAGCACCATAGTCGTTGCTGGAGTGTTCCTACTTATTCGCTTTCACCCTTTAATAGAAAACAACACATCAATCCAAAACCTCACACTATGCCTAGGAGCTATTACTACCCTATTCATAGCCATCTGCGCCCTCACACAAAATGACATTAAAAAAATCGTGGCTTTCTCCACCTCAAGTCAACTAGGCCTAATAATAGTTACTATCGGTATTAACCAACCATACCTAGCATTCCTACACACCTGTACCCACGCCTTCTTTAAAGCTATACTCTTTATCTGCTCCGGATCCATTATCCATAGTTTAAACAATGAACAAGACATCCGAAAAATAGGAGGCCTATTTAAAACAATACCCCTCACCTCAACCTCCCTAATTGTTGGCAACCTAGCACTCACAGGAATACCCTTCCTCACAGGCTTCTACTCAAAAGACCTCATTATCGAAGCCACAAGCACGTCATATACCAACGCCTGAGCCCTATCCATCACTCTCATCGCCACTTCCCTAACAAGCGCTTACAGTACTCGAACCATCCTCCTTACCCTAACAGGACAACCCCGCTTCCCGACCCTAACAAATATCAACGAAAACAACCCTGCCCTACTAAATCCAATTAAACGCCTTACAACAGCCAGCATAATTGCAGGATTCCTTATTACCAACAACATCCCTCCCACTTCACTCCCCCAACCAACAACACCACTCTACCTGAAGCTTTTAGCCCTATGCATAACCGCCCTAGGCTTCATTACCGCCCTAGACCTCACCCTCATAACCAACAAATTAAAAGTAAAAACCCCACCACAAACATCCAAATTCTCCAACATACTAGGCTACTTCCCCACCATCGCCCACCGCACAATTCCTCACCAAAGCCTACTCATAAGCCAAAACCTAGCCCTTCTCTTACTAGACTCTATATGGCTGGAAAAATCAATACCCAAAATAATTTCACAAACACATACCACCGCCTCCACAACAGTGACCGCTCAAAAAGGCATAATCAAACTCTATTCCCTCTCTTTCCTCATCCCCCTCACCCTAACCCTACTCCTAATAGTATAACCTGTTACCCCGAGTAATCTCAATCACAACATATACACCAACAAATAGTGTCCAACCAGCAACTACCACCAACCAACGCCCATAATCATACAAGGCACCCGCACCAATAGAATCACTCCGAACTCACCCCGACCCCTCTCCCTCAAAAACCACCCAATTACCCATATCATTAAAACCCACCATCACTACTACCCCATCAAAATCTAGAACCCACAAAACCAACCCCACTTCCATCATCAACCCTACCAAAAAACACCCTAAAATCTCAAACCCTGAGCCCCATGTCTCAGGATATTCTTCAATAGCTATCGCCGCAGTATAACCAAAAACAACCATTATACCCCCCAAGTAAATCAAAAACATTACTAAACCCAAATAAGTCCCACCATAATTCAAAATAATCATACAACCAACCACACCACTAACAACCAATGCTAACCCCCCATAAATAGGAGAGGGCTTGGAAGAAAAACCTACAAACCCCATAACTAATATCGCACTTAATGTAAACAGAATGTATGCCATTGCTTTCATATGGACTCTAACCATAACCAATGATACGAAAAACCATCGCTGTATTTCAACTACAAAAGCACCAAATGACCTCAATACGCAAATCTAACCCTATCATAAAAATAATCAATCGCTCCTTTATTGACCTACCGACCCCATCGAACATCTCCATCTGATGAAATTTCGGCTCACTTCTTGCAACCTGTCTAATCCTACAAATCGTCACAGGCCTATTCCTAGCAATACACTACTCACCAGACACCTCCTCCGCCTTCTCTTCAATCGCACACATTACCCGAGACGTAAACTACGGCTGAACCATCCGCTACCTCCACGCTAACGGCGCCTCCATACTATTTATCTGCCTTTTCCTACATGTAGGCCGAAGCCTCTACTACGGCTCATACCTTCTCTTAAAAACCTGAAATATTGGCATCACACTACTGCTTATAACCATAGCAACAGCCTTCATAGGCTACGTACTCCCATGAGGCCAAATATCATTCTGAGGAGCAACAGTAATTACAAACTTACTCTCAGCAGTACCATACATCGGAACTAATCTCGTTCAATGAGTTTGAGGCGGACCCGCCATCGACAACCCAACTCTAATACGATTCTTCACCCTACACTTCATCCTGCCATTCGGTATCGTCGCCCTCACAGCCGTACACTTACTATTCCTACACGAAACAGGATCAAACAACCCTTGCGGAATCTCCTCCGACCCAGACAAAATCACCTTCCATCCCTACTATACAACTAAAGATATCCTGGGTATAGCCCTCCTTCTCCTTGCCCTAATAACACTAACACTACTCTCTCCCAATCTTCTAAATGACCCAGACAACTATACCCCAGCCGACCCACTAAATACCCCCCCACACATCAAGCCAGAATGATACTTCCTATTCGCATATGCAATCCTACGATCCGTCCCTAACAAACTAGGAGGCGTACTAGCACTTTTCCTGTCAATCCTCATCCTAGCAATCACCCCCGTACTCCACAAATCCAAACAGCAAAGCATAATATTCCGCCCACTCAGCCAATTCCTATTCTGACTTCTAGTCACAACCCTACTAACCCTTACCTGAATTGGAAGCCAACCAGTAACCCAGCCTCTTACTATTATCGGCCAAGTAGCGTCCATAATATACTTTTTAACAATCCTAATCTTAATACCTCTAGCCGCTCAAATCGAGAACAGTTTACTCAAATGAACCTGCCCTTGTAGTATAAATTAATACACTGGTCTTGTAAACCAGAAATGGAGCACCTCCCCAGGGTAATCAGAAAGAAAGCACTTAACTCCACCACCAATACCCAAAACTGGCGTTCTAACTTAAACTACTTTCTGTATCTTATGTTGTACAAACCCCACAGTACAACTTTAGCATTAGATTACCTTTAATGCCACTATGTAATTCGTGCATTACTGCTAGCCAACATGAATAATATATAGTACTATATGTGCTCAACTGTACATAAGACATATCCTTACATATTTACCCTAAACCCATAACTGGCACGCTTACAAGCAGGAACTCCAATGAATGCTTCAACAGTAACACATAGCATGTACTTCCAAAGCTCATGTACTGCCCTATGAATACCAACAGACCAGACCTGAATCGATCGTACAGTATCACATAATATCATTTATCGGACATAGCACATACCATTCAAAAAGTCCTCCTCACCACGGATGATCCCCCTCACTTAGGAATCCCTTGTTCACCATCCTCCGTGAAACCAATATCCCGCTCGGGTAATGCTACTCTCCTCGCTCCGGGCCCATATCCTGTGGGGGTAGCTATTAATGAACTGTATCCGGCATCTGGTTCTTACCTCAGGGCCATAGTCACTAAGGTCGCCCACACGTTCCCCTTAAATAAGACATCTCGATGGATCACGGGTCTATCACCCTATTAACCAGTCACGGGAGCTCTCCATGCATTTGGTATCTTTTATCTCTGGTCCGCACGCAACCCCATCGCAGAAATGCTGACTCCCACCCCATCCCGTCCTGAATGCGCCTGTCTTTGATTCCTAGTACATACCGTCATTCATCGCACCTACGTTCAATATTCCAGTCCCCCGCAGAGTTATTGGGGTGTTATTTAATTCATGCTTGTAGGACATAGCAATAACCACTTTCCCCCCCCCCACGAAAACAAACCCCGTTCCTCACTCAAACCCCCCCTACCCCCCGTCTCCAGCCTTTACCTGCCCGCTCTTGCCAAACCCCAAAAACAAGAGCCTTAACCCACCCAACCGGAGCTCGTATTTTCATCTTTTAGGTATGCACAACCCCAACTGCCACCCCCTCAACTAATATAAATTTACTTCTCCAAATACTCTTCACACCAGCACAGGAACCTCCCCAACCCGAAAGAGACCGCCACAATTACACCCGCACTAAC